ACAACATCTCGATTTTCTTACATACAAAGTATTTACTTGTTACTAATAAAGTCTAGCCGCTGTTCTTCCTTAGATCCCTTATTTCACTCCGATAGTATCATAGATCGGGATCGATGCAGAGGAAATGAATGCATTTCTACACTATAAATAAAATTAAGTAAGTGGAATAGATAGAACATTGGATCATGCCACATCACTTATTCTATTCTACGGGATCTTACGGAGCCTGTTCATGCATGACATGATTCGGGTATGATCATAGAAAAGATTCTCCTCAAGCGAACCTGCCTATCCTCTGCTACATAGGGGGACTTACGTGGTGGTTGGATGCGGAGACACATTTGGTTATGAATTCCAACGTGGCGGATAAAATCATATATCTGCATGGCCCAATTAATAGTTCAAGTCACACACTCCCATAATCCATCCTCTCTTCGGAAAATCCACTTCAACTATTCGTATCAATTAAGAAATACAATACTTCGGAGTTGAAGAGAAGTATCCAAATAACATGTCTTATTTTTTCAATAATCCATATTTGTAGCAATGAATCCATATTTGTAGCAATGAAATAGTATTGTTCCTTCCCGATATGATATATGATCAATTACAAATATCTATGATCTGTCTTCTCTATAAAGGACCCGAAATACCTTGCTTACGTATCATTGGAAAGTGCATTAACATAAATACGGCAGTAAGAAGAGGCAATACAAAAGTGTGTAAACTATAAAAACGAGTCAAAGTGGATTGGCCCACACTAGCACTTCCACGTAATAACTCTACCAAAGGCGATCCTATTACAGGAATAGCTTCAGGTACACCTGTCACGATTTTTACTGCCCAATAACCAATTTGGTCCCGAGGTAAGGAATAACCAGTTACACCAAAAGATGCAGTCAATACAGCTAAAACCACACCTGTAACCCAAGTTAATTCGCGGGGTTTTTTAAATCCACCTGTGAGATATACACGAAATACGTGCAGGATCATCATTAGAACCATCATACTTGCTGACCATCGATGAACTGATCGAATTAACCAACCAAAATTGGCCTCAGTCATTATGTATTGAACAGAGGAAAAAGCTTCTGTAACGGTTGGACGATAGTAAAAAGTCATAGCAAAACCTGTAGCTACTTGTACTAAAAAACAAGTAAGTGTGATCCCCCCTAAACAATAAAATATGTTGACATGAGGAGGAACATATTTACTAGTTATATCATCCGCAATCGCCTGAATCTCGAGACGTTCCTCAAACCAATCATATACCTTATTGAGATAGGTAATCCAAAGGAATTCCCCCTCTGAGAACCGTATATGAGAATTTCATCTCGTACGGCTCAAGCGGAAACACACAAATACTGATTTCAACGGATATGTAATAGAAAGTTCAAAACTTCTTAGCCACTTGATTCGATTTGCCCCAAAGATACGAAGTAACAAAAATCCGGAATCTCTTCTTTGTGATGATAATGCCAAAAATATCAAGTTGGCTCATCCGTCTTTCTTTATGTTGATCGTTACAGGCCTCTTGAATCTTCTCTTCCCTATTTATTTTTTTATTTGTTATTTGATTTGTTGTTTTTTGTGCGTAATGCAGATTAACAATAGTTTTGCTATTGATAGGGATTCCCTTGTTGAGACCCTATGAATCAATTGAAACCTCAGATTCATACTAGAACCACGATGATTTAATCAAGCAAAGCCTCAAGCTAAACTCAAAGGTTCTCTGAGTAAGAACCGTTTGATGATCACTTATTCAATGAATGGATGTAATGACTCAACAAAATCTAGAGAAACATTTGTCCTTTGTTCAAACTGAAAGAAGAAAAATCGTTTGATTTAGGAAATACCTATTTGAATTTTTTTTTGAGTCCGGTTGCGAAGTCTGAATAGTAAATAGTAGGTATGAATCATAGTTCAAATATTTCTTTTCTTGATCTATTCTATATATTCCGTGCTCCAGATACTAGAATAAATATCCGACGAGGTAGAATCATCTTGATAGAGATGACAGGCCCATTTTCTGTATTATCAATAGGATCGATTATAACAAGTCACACACTCATATTCCGGAAATACCGAAACAAATAAATCTCACGGTCGAACTACCAGAATGGTCTAGAAATCCGAGTCTTTCTTAAGTTAAGTAAAGTAATTTTTTTGATTGAAAAACTAGGACTTTCTAGTTCTTATGAACCTAACTCATTGAAATTCCATCCAGTAAAACGGAAGAATTATAAATTTCCAAAATAATAGATAGGAATATCGCAAATAGAGCCATTGCGACCCCCATAAGTGGTGTAGTCCCCCAGCCCGGTGCTACTTTACCATATTCCGAATTCAATGGTTTCAATAAATTCCCTACAGTAGTTCGTCTTGGCCCAGATCTAGAACTACCCTCAACGGTTTGTGTAGCCATAAAATACTATTCATTGGTTGAGATCTGTTGACTTTGTATACCATTTCGTTGTAGTTGTAAATAAACGATCTTATCGTAGATCCATTGTGATCTTGAAATTATCTAAAAATGGAAACAGCAACCCTAGTCGCCATCTCCATATCTGGTTTACTTGTAAGCTTTACTGGGTACGCCTTATATACCGCTTTTGGGCAACCCTCTCAACAACTAAGAGATCCATTCGAAGAACACGGGGACTAGTTGAAGTAATGAGTCTTCCATATTGGGAGGCTCATTACTTCAATTGAGATAATGAAAAATTATTTCATTTTTTTCGTTTTAGTCGGAACCTTAGGCGGTTCTCGAAAAAAGATAGCGAAAAAAATGATCCCTAAAGTCGAGACTAAAAGGAATGTATAAACCAATGCTTCCATAGATTCGATCGTGGTTTACAATTATAGCTTCCACACCTATTCATTTGGGATCATTTACCATATAAAGAAAAGTAAAGAGTCAAAGAATAAATGGTGATTCAAATCAAGATTTCTCCGGTACCTTATATCAAATCAAAAAAATAGAGGCGAAAGATACCAGAGCAATGTTGTATCAGACTACTTGTCTCCTTGTAGTTGGATCCCCAATTTTTTGAAATGTTCCAAATTCCACTTGAGCATCCAAATCTGGATCAATACCAGCAAAAACATCTCTGAACAAGGTTCTAGCACCATGCCAAATGTGTCCAAAAAAGAAGAGCAAAGCAAACGTAGCATGCCCAAAAGTGAACCAACCCCTTGGACTGCTACGAAAAACACCATCGGATTTCAAAGTAGCCCGATCTAATTCAAAAATTTCACCTAATTGGGCACGTCTAGCGTATTTTTTTACAGTAGCAGGATCACCATAAATAACTCCATTGAGTTCGCCACCATAGAACTCGACAGTTACACCTACTTGTTCAACACTATACTTTGATTCTGCCCTTCTAAAAGGAACATCGGCTCTCACAATTCCGTCTCCATCTACTAAAACTACCGGAAATGTTTCAAAAAAAGTGGGCATACGACGTACAAAAAGCTCGCGCCCTTCTTTATCTCTAAAGACGGGGTGTCCTAACCATCCAACAGCTATTCCATCCCCGTTGTCCATTGAACCTGCTCTGAATAATCCCCCTTTTGCCGGATTATTACCAATGTAATCATAAAAAGCTAATTTTTCGGGAATTTTAGACCAAGCTTCCGATAAACTCAGATTTTCGGCTAGTCCGGCGCTAACTCTTCGATATATTTCTTGCTGAAAGTATCCCTGATCCCACTGATAACGAGTGGGACCAAATAATTCGATTGGGGTAGTTGCTGAACCATACCACATAGTTCCAGCAACAACGAAAGCTGCAAAAAAAACAGCAGCGATACTACTAGAAAGTACAGTTTCAATATTTCCCATACGTAATCCTTTGTATAGACGTTGAGGCGGACGGACACTAAGATGGAATAGACCTGCTAATATGCCCAATGTACCCGCTGCAATATGATGAGAGGCTATTCCTCCCGGAACAAAAGGATCAAAACCTTCCGCGCCCCACGCTGGATTTACAGATTGTACTTTTCCAGTTAGTCCATAAGGATCGGACACCCATATTCCAGGACCATACAAACCTGTTACATGAAATGCGCCAAAGCCAAAGCAAGCCACCCCTGAGAGAAATAAATGAATTCCAAAGATCTTGGGCAAATCCAAAGAAGGTTTTCCCGTACGCTCATCACAGAATATTTCTAGATCCCAATACACCCAATGCCAGATAGCTGCCAAGAAGCACAAGCCAGAAAACACAATATGTGCCCCTGCGACACCTTCATAACTCCAAATACCCGGATTCGTTATAGTTCCTCCTGAAATACTCCAACCACCCCACGAATTGGTTATTCCTAAACGAGTCATGAAGGGTATAACGAACATACCTTGTCTCCACATTGGATCAAGAACAGGGTCAGAGGGATCAAAAACCGCTAATTCGTATAGAGCCATCGAACCGGCCCAACCAGAAACTAGAGCTGTATGCATTATATGGACAGAAAGCAATCGACCGGGATCATTCAATACGACAGTATGAACACGATACCAAGGCAAACCCATGGAAATACCCCTTTATCAAAGATAAATAGACACTATGTCACCTTATTTTATCGCATTGGAAAGGACTATACTATGTACCTAAGTACCTAACCTTTTCAGTGGATTCTGTATGAAAAAGAATTAATATTTATTCCGTTCCATTGAAAATAACGGAACAATTCTGTTCATAAGAACAAAGAGAAGCAGATCTATTCTATACCCGATAAGTACCAATACGCAATGGGAGAATTGGTACCATTTTGTGGGAACGAATGCATAGATACTTGTTTATCATTCGAACGATCGATTGCTCCGTTCGTTAAAATTTTTCTTTATTCATTCTATCTTACTCTATAAACCTTCCAATCAATCTATCTAGAAAATAGAATAAACAGAAAAAAGGATGAAGACAATAAACCCATTGTTACGTTTCCATATTAAAGTGAAGTATAGTACTTAATTTTTTTTTCTTTAATTTAATGCCCATTGGTGTTCCAAAAGTACCTTTTCGGAGTCCTGGAGAGGAAGATGCAGTTTGGGTTGACGTATAGTGCGACTTGTCAGACATATTGGGTCATATGGGATTTACCCGTTCTCTCCCCCGATCGAGATATCCTCTGTTTCGCCCAAGAAATATTGTATTGAGATTGAGTGAACCATCAATCATTTGGAGCGTGAAGTACAATTAGATCAATTTATATTGGGGATCAATATTATCAATTAGAAGAATTTATGGTTGACTTGGACTGATAAAAAAAAGTCTCCAGGCTCCGTTCAGAAAATACCAAATTGGTAACAAATTGATAATATATGTACGATTACCACTTGTATCATAAACGATTCTTATACTTACTATAGGAGCGATCTCAAACTGCCAACCAATGGAGTAGTATGATGAATACATCGAATAGTTTGGAGAAGACATGAAACAAATTGAAAAAGAAGTCGTAACAAAAAAAGTGGTACTGAGATCATTTGCCCTATATGTACAAATAGAATTCGGGCAGATCTTTTCCCGGAGTAGAACAAACATGAACCTAAAAAAATGGAAAGGGCCCATTCAGGAACAATAAAATGACATCGTGATTTGAATCTCGATGAAACAATACATCAATGAGAGGTTAGTTCAATAAGTTCAGTGAATTCTTTTTTTTTTTATTTTATAGGTAAGGGAACAAAAACTCATCTTATGTTTTTTGAAAAATAGAAGAAGAAAACCCCCTTCATTAGAAAAACAAAAACCTGTTACAGAAAAAAAAAAGAAATAGAACTGGAATCGACACATTGATTCTTTTTTTCGCAATTTTTTTTTGAACCGTATGCATCCAAAGGTGCACGTACGGTTCCTAAGGGAACCAATTTTGTCCTAATCAACCGACTTCATCGAGAAAGATTACTTTTTTTAGGCCAAGAAGTTGATAGCGAGATCTCGAATCAACTTGTTGGTCTCATGGTATATCTCAGTATAGAAGATGATACTAGGGATCTTTATTTATTTATAAACTCTCCCGGCGGATGGGTAATACCAGGAATAGCCATTTATGATACTATGCAATTTGTGCCACCCGATGTGCATACAATATGCATGGGATTAGCCGCTTCAATGGGATCTTTCATTCTGGTCGGAGGAGAAATTACCAAACGTCTAGCATTCCCTCACGCTTGGCGCCAATGAGTTTTTTTATTTGAAAAAAAAAAAAGGAAGACTATGCCTTCGCCATATTGAATATGAATAATAAGTAATAATAGCATGGCACTTCGAGTTCGATATGAGCAAACCATTATTGTTTTTTTCATAACATGAGATTTTATGTCGAGATAGTAGTATGAAATAGAGGTCATTTCGGATTTGATCTTATGTGTCGGGGGTACATTTCAGCGTCACAAACCATTCTTTTTCACACCAGAATTCTCTTTCTGATATTTATGTTATGAAAGAAAAAGTACAAAAATGAAAAAAAAAAAAGATCATTTTTTCCTTATTTGATCGTATCAGAAAGGAACTTTGGGATTGCTAAATCACAGACAAAATAAATATATAAAGCAACAGAACCATCATAGTATTTTTTTTACTCCTACGAAAGGAAGGGTGGTAAATGGATCATTCAACGATCCGGATCGGATGGATTCTATTTCTTTCTTCAATAGAATAGAAGAGAAGAAAAAGAAAAAGTAAATTCCATTGTAGAGCCGTATGCACAAAAGATGCCTGTACGGTTGTACAATTCTATTCTTTTTTCTTATATTTTTTTTATCCCTTACTTTAGCCCAATCATGCAAAACCCTTCATGATGCTATATCAATATCATCAGGGTTATGATTCACCAACCTGCTAGTTCTTTTTATGAGGCACAAGCAGGCGAATTTATCCTGGAAGCGGAAGAACTACTGAAACTTCGCGAAACCCTCACAAAGGTTTATGTACAAAGAACGGGTAATCCTTTATGGGTTGTATCCGAAGACATGGAAAGAGATGTTTTTATGTCAGCAACAGAAGCCCAAGTTCATGGCATTGTTGATCTTGTAGCGGTCGAAAATGAAAATACTAGGGATTTCATGTAAATCCATTTCAAACCATAATTCGAATTTTCTGCGATTTGATATTGAATAGAAAAAAAAATTCATGATCATCAATCATCAGGTTAAGATCGATCTAAACCAACCCATTCCATTCTAGAATTCTATATATACATACGACATGCCAACTATTAAACAACTTATTAGAAACACAAGACAGCCAATAAGAAATGTCACGAAATCTCCCGCTCTTAGAGGATGTCCTCAGCGTCGAGGAACATGCACTAGGGTGTATGTGCGACTCGTTCAGATCATGAGTTCGAACAAATGAGACAATTTTCCAGTATCAATGACCAGTACCAATGAAAAGGATAGATAGAGAAGATCTATCATATACCTATATTGTGTTTGGAATTTATGGTTTACATTGGTGCAAATCCAATCACCTAGATTTGAGATGAAAAGCAATTCCCCATTGGGGGCAAATGGTTATCCATTAAGCGGAGGAAATGGTATTATAAGAAGCAAAAAGGTTATACTCCTATTCTTGAAAGAACGGACTAACAGGGTCAGCTACCTAGCCAACTTTCATAATTAAATGCCGTCACTGTATGGATAACTCTTATTGTGAAAAGAACTATTACTGTATAATTGATGGGTAGAGCCAAAGAGTGTGAACTATACAAGTTAACAATAACATTTGATAAAATGAAAGAAGAGGCTCCGGTGTATAGAGAGGACCTCACCGTTTTAAAAAAAAAGTAACCATAGAAACGATGGAACCCACTATTTTTTTTATTTGGTATCGTTAGAATTTCTTATTTCCAGGTGAAATGCCTGGAAGGAATAAAAAATCGTGGTTGGGGAAAGTCATAGTAGCAAAAGCCATTGGAATTTATATTTTATATATCGGAATAATCCGTTTTGTTATTAATTTACGGGGGGTAAAGGATGACTGAAAGAAGAGAAATCAATTAGTTATTCATTAAGGTTTAATTTGATTCAATGACCAGAGTTAGACGAGGATATACAGCTCGGAAACGTCGAACAAAAATTCGTTTATTTGCATCAACCTTTATTGGGGCTCATTCAAGACTTACTCGAACGACTACTCAACAGAAAATGAGAGCTTTGGTTTCCTCTCATCGAGATAGAGGCAGGCAAAAGAGGGATTTTCGTAGTTTGTGGATCACTCGAATAAATGCAGTAATTCGTGAGAATAAGGTATTCTATAATTATAGTAGATTAATACCAAATCTGTACAAGAAGCAATTGCTTCTTAATCGTAAAATACTTGCGCAAATATCTATATCAAATAAGAATTGTCTTTACATGATTTCCAATCAGATTATCAAATAAAGGATATGATATTATAAAATAAAATACAGAAATGATTGAAATTGAAACAGAATTCCCCGGAGAATGAACTCCGGGAAGATAGAATAAAAAAAATTAAGTAAGATAAGTAGTAGGAATGAACGAACATGTTTCAATAAAAAAAAAAAAAGATTTCTTCTTCCCCCATTTTTTATTTCTTATAACACAAGAAATAAATCGGGATTCTAGGTCTTTTGAACAAAACATCAATCTGAGCTTGAGTTCCGATTGGAGTTTTGAGTCAATTGAGGAGTATGTTTATTTATTTCTGGTTCTAGGACCGGTAGTTCTGGGGATCGACTCGGCTCTCTCAAATTGTTTCTCATTATTAAGAAAAGGTAACAAAGATAAAATACGAGCTTGTTTTATAGCAATAGTAATTAATCGTTGTTGTTTCAAGGTCAATTTATTCACCCGTCTAGATAATATTTTTCCTTGTTCACTAATAAATCGACTAATTAAACTCATGTTTCTATAATCGATTCGATCCCCCGATCCAATTGGGGACAAACGCCTACGAAAGGATCGCTTGTATTTACGAAAAGGTTGCTTGGATTTATCCATGGTTTATTCCTTATCTCTAAAATTCTATTTCTTTATTCATTTCAGATCTGACCGAAATAGGCTTTGATTCGCATCGTTTATATTATACATATCATATATAATACATATCATATGTATGTATATATATATATATATGAAAATGAAATCGGGTTTGATTTGTATTGTATATATTATGTATATTATATATGTTATATTATATATGTTAAGTTAAATATGTTAACCTAAATATGTTAAGTTCTTCCTCTTCCTGTTCCTTGGAAAGATCGCGCACACGTTCCGTTCCATCTATTTCTTTATTTCCCCATGAATCGTATGCTTGTGACAATAGCGACAAAATTTTCTCAATTCTAATCGACTGGATGTATTGTGTCGATTCTTTTGAGTAATATATCTAGAAATACCCGGCGATTCTTTATTGACACCATTTCGGACACAACTGGTACATTCCAAAATAACTCTGACTCTGACATCTTTACCCTTGGCCATGAACCCCCTTTTGATTTTGGATCGACTTAACTTCTTCTATTTTCGACCCGAACTGAAGAAGAATAAAAGAACAAAAAAATCAATAAGAAAATCAATAGAAATTACTAACTTGAAATTCCATTTTCATTTCTAAAGATTTCGTTGTGTTGTATGTGTTGTAATTATATAATTACAATTAATATTAATAGAGTAATAGTAATAATTAATAATAAAGTAATAATTAAGTAATACAATTTCTTTCTAACTATCAATTATTCCTATCTTAAATCCCAATATTTCATTTAAGTATCTTCTTTCTATGCTATGATTTCGTGGATTCTGCCCTAGATCTGGATACACATTTCCATTTCTGTTCCCCAAAATTCGATCTTAGATTCACCAGATTTTTGTCGAGGTTCAATACACTTTTTCTTTTTCTTTCCTTCCTATCCTCCTCCTATCCTAAAGAACTGAAAAAAAAAAGGAAGGGGCGAAATTTGAGTCACGTCACGTAGAATCGTATCCCTAATTTTCTTCATTTCTTCGCATATTAATAACTAGAATGAAAAAAAAGGGAATGACAAGGCATCTGGGAATAAACGATTAATTTCTATCAATAGACCTGCTAAAGACCCAAACCATAGAGTAGTTAGCACAGGTGCCACGGAGAGATATGTTTTTATATCTCGCATTGAAAATCCTCCTTCTTTATTGTAATACATATATGTATGGTCAGATGTTGTAGTTCAAGATCATTTGTATTTTTTTTTACTTTACGCGGAATTCCTAACTAAAATAGATATGTACAATGAACCGATAGATGAGATTTTCCTGTCCCTAAAAAAGAAAAAGATGACCCCTTCTTCCTGAGCATTTCCGATAAATTTTTATTCTTTTTTTTATACGATACGCCGATAAGATAAATTTTCATTTTTTTTATACGTTAGGTTTCAGATGTATAAAATAATTTTATTATATGAAACCAAAAAGAAGAAGTGACAAGAAAATTCTATATAGATAGAGGGGAAAATAACAATGTGGAAAACAAGACAGGGATTTTGTACAATGACACTGTACAAGAACTTTAAAAAGGGATGTAGCGCAGCTTGGTAGCGCGTTTGTTTTGGGTACAAAATGTCACGGGTTCAAATCCTGTCATCCCTACCTATTACTTCTCTTATGGGCAGTAACGAGGGATTAATTAAGATCGATTGAAATTGGACATAATCTTTCATTTTTGCATGCTATACGTGTGCAAGATATGTTTGGGGGTAAAAAAACCTTTTCTTTACACTACAGTCGTATCTCCTGTAATAAGAAAGCGCTCTTAGTTCAGTTCGGTAGAACGCGGGTCTCCAAAACCCGATGTCGTAGGTTCAAATCCTGCAGAGCGTGATTCCGTTTATGTTATGTCGAATCACAATAAAAAAACTTAACAAAAAAAGTTTAATTGAAACTTGAATTTGACCTCCCGCAGGGAGGAGGTCAATCAAAAAAAAAAAGAAATGTTACTCAATCAAAGGTCCAACTGATCACCACGTCTGTATTGTAAATATGCAGTTACGAATAATCCTGCCAAAGTAATAGGAATTAGACCTAAGACGATTCCAAATAGAAAAACTTCAATCATTTCGGTTTTTTGAGGGGATAAAAAGATGGGTAAGATCTATCCCTAAATATTAATCTGAATTATCCGTGAATCTCAATAACCAAGAATTGGCAATTGATGTGGAAAGGAACCTGGAACACCTGGAATCTCAGAGAAATATTCATTTTTATGAATTGTTCATTCAATTCATTTCAAATAAGTCGTATCTTATTCAAACCAATCAATAGAGCTGGGGTTATAGTTAAAGCAGCCAGTAGAAAACCGAAATAACTAGTTATAGTAGGCATGAAAGAGCTAAATTAGATATGTTCTTTTGTTACATATGTTGATAAAACACTTACCTAAGTTTCCATTTTTCCCAGATACAACAGTAACGTAACGGTAAGAAAAAACCAATTGACAGGATTAGTTTAGTTCAATTGAAAGTTCTTGATTCATCAGCTGTGACATCGATCGGTCCTGTGATTCCGAATCGACAGATTCATTGTGCAATTCGTGAGTTGAGTAAAGTAATAGTAATAAGAACTGTGTCGTGTAACTTCATTCAAAAATGAAATTATATTTAAGTAATTTTGGAATAAAATAAAAAAAAAAATTGGATTTGAAAAGAACTTCAATTTTGATCATTTCTTTTCTTTTTCAATAAAAAGGATCTAATCCATTTGGGGGCGAACGCCCTGATATTACCTTTTACTTATTTTTTTTAACTCATTGGATTCAGTACATTAATAGGTTGGTTAATTGCCCATAATATCTCGAATGAGAAGAAAAAAAGTGCCCTACGATATATCGAAACGATCTATCAAAAAAATAAAACCTTTACTTTCATTTTTATTCTTTTTGGGGGGTCCAACTCGATTCAAAGACGAACAACTTCCATTATCCTTTTAGGTTCTATATTCTGTCTTTCCATATCATGGAGTTCCATACTTGTAGTTCGGTCAAGAAAGAACCTTTGTTTTGCATCTAATGCAACCGTTGTTGCATCACGAATATTGATTGTTCCAACTATGTTCTCTTTCTTTCATTAAATATTATCTATTCTTGTATTTTGTATTTATTATAGTATATTTATTGTACGTTGTACGACCAACCAATTACTTGAAATGAAATGAAAGATTCGAACAAAAAAAACTTTTAACCAAAAAAAGAGTTTATAGATTTCGCATATAATTGAAATGTGTGAATATGATAATATCTTTCATGAATTATTAGAACCCATTGATTCACACTTTTCCAAGATCTTTACTTTACGAAGCCAATAATGGAAACACCTTATAAGGAATTTGAGGAATTTTCTATTGATCTATTGAATAACATACAGTTATGCATAGACAAGGAACAAAAAAAGAAGAAAAGAATTATGTAGTATTTCGGTACCCATCGAGACTGCGTTGCTGTGCCAGAGGAAGGATAGCTATACTGATTCGGTATACTCGAAATACACCTTTG